AGTGAGATGCCTGATTAAAGGATTATTTTGATGTAATAAAAAAAGTAAATTTTTACTCTCACTATTTACAAATTTTGGAATTAAACCAAATCTAAAGAATTCAAAATTCTCTATGCGTCTTACATTTAATTGTAAAAAGATAAGCTAATATTAAAGCTAATGGGCTCATAACCCATTTATGAATATTTATTCTCTTTTTAATTTTAATAAACTCAAGAAAACTAATATTTTTAACATTTATAATTCTATCAACAATAATAGTTTATTCATCATCAAATTTTTTAATATCATGAATAAGAATAGAAATTAATTTAATTTCGTTTTTACCACTAATTACTAAAAGAAAAAAAATAAAAGATCAACCAATAAAATATTTCATTATTCAAAGCCTATCATCATCAATAATATTATTATCAATAGTTATAAAATTAAAAATTGAAACCCCCATTAATTTTGAAATTTTCATAATAATTAGATTAATAATAAAAATAGGTCTTATTCCGTTTCATCTATGAATTTTATCATTCATAGAAAAGATAACATGAAATAATTGTCTAATTATAAATACATTACAAAAAATGTCACCAACTTTAATAATTGTACAAATAATTAGTTTTAAAATAATTATTATTCCGATGATTATATCATTATTAATTGCACCAATTGCAATAATTAAAATAAATTCAATTAAAAAAATTATTGCCTATTCATCAATTTATAATTCACCATGAATAATTTCATCATTATACATCTCAAAATCTTTATTTTTAATTTTTTTTTCAATTTACCTTATTTTAAATTTTATAATAATAATAAAACTGAAAACCCAAAATATTATATTTGTAAATCAAATTACAGAAAAAAATTTATTAACTAAAACAAATCTAATAATTAATTTATTTTCAATTAGTGGTATACCCCCAATACTAGGATTTTTTCCAAAATGAATAATTTTAAATAAAATTAATGAAATTTCCGTATCAATGTCAATAAGAATATTATTTTCAACACTAGTTTCAACATTTATTTACTTGAAAATAATTTCATTAATTTTATTAAATCAAACAACAAAAAAAAAATTTCTTAAAACAAAAAATTTCAATGAAATAGAAATTTTAATTAATATAACAGGTCTAACTTGATTCCTAATATTCAAACCAAATTAAAGGATTTAAGTTAAATAAACTATTAACCTTCAAAGTTGAAATTATATTAATTATGAGATATAAGCCTTAGCTTATATTATCAGCTATCTTAAATTTGCAATTTAAGTTAAATTTTAAGACTTACCTTTATTCAAATAATGAGAGGTAAAAACCTTAAATAAATTTACAATTTACTACTTTAATCAGACATCCCATTAATACTTTATGTACAAATGAATATTTTCAACCAATCACAAAGATATTGGTACAATATATTTTCTATTTGGTCTATGATCAGGACTTCTAGGAACAATGATAAGATTAATTATTCGAATAGAATTATCTCAACCAGGATCACTAATTAAAAACGATCAATTATACAATACAATCGTTACATCTCATGCATTTGTAATAATTTTCTTTATAGTTATGCCAATTATAATTGGAGGATTTGGAAATTGAATAATTCCACTAATAATTGGTGCACCCGATATAGCATTTCCGCGAATAAATAATATAAGTTTTTGACTTTTGCCAGCTTCAATTACACTTTTAATTTCTAGTTCTACATCAGGATCTGGTTCAGGAACTGGATGAACAGTTTACCCCCCTTTATCAAGTCAAACTGCTCATTCAGGGCCATCAGTGGATCTAACCATTTTTTCACTTCATATTGCAGGTATTAGATCAATTATAGGTGCAATCAATTTTATCTCAACAATTATTAATATACGAGCTAAAGGAATAACATTTGACAAAACACCTCTCCTATGTTGATCTGTATTAATTACAGCTATCCTTTTATTAATTTCACTCCCAGTATTAGCCGGAGCAATTACTATATTAATTTTAGACCGAAACTTTAATACATCATTTTTTGATCCCTCAGGTGGTGGAGACCCCATCCTATATCAACACCTATTCTGATTTTTTGGTCATCCAGAAGTTTATATTTTAATTCTTCCAGGATTCGGATTAATTTCACACATTATCATAATAGAAAGAGGAAAAAATATTACATTTGGACATTTAGGAATAATTTATGCCATAATCTCAATTGGTATCTTAGGATTCATTGTATGAGCACATCATATATTTACTGTTGGTATAGATGTAGATACACGGGCATACTTTACTTCAGCAACTATAGTAATTGCAGTACCTACCGGAATCAAAATCTTTAGATGAATTGCAACAATTCAAGGATCATCAAAAATAAATTCACCACAAATGATTTGATCACTAGGATTTGTATTTTTATTTACAATAGGAGGACTAACCGGAGTAATCTTAGCAAATTCATCAATTGATATTGTTATTCATGACACTTACTACGTAGTAGCACATTTTCATTACGTTCTTTCTATAGGTGCTGTATTTGCAATTATAGCAAGATTTATTCATTGATACCCTTTAATTACAGGATTAATATTAAACAAAAAATGGCTAAAAATTCAATTTTTCATTATATTTTCAGGTGTAAATTTAACATTTTTTCCTCAACATTTTCTAGGACTGTCAGGTATACCACGACGATATTCAGATTATCCAGATACCATATTTATCTGAAATTATATCTCATCAATAGGTTCAATTATTTCAGTACTAAGAATCATAATATTTTTATTCATTATATGAGAAAGAATAATATTTAAACGATTACCAGTATTTAAAAACAATAATTTATCATCAATTGAATGAATAATAAATTTACCCCCCTCAGAACACTCATTCAATGAATTACCCATCTTAAATAAGTTCTAAGAGTGGCAGAATAGTGTCATGAGCTTAAAATTCATTTATAAATTTATATTTCCTTAGAAATAACCTCATGAATAAAATTTAACTTAATAAATAGAGCAAGACCAATTATAGAACAACTAATTATATTCCATGACCATACAATGATTATCATCTTATTTATTATAATTTCAGTAATAATAATAATAAGATTTATATTAAAAAATGAATTTTCAAGACGAAACATTTTAGAAAATCAAACTATTGAAACTTTATGAACTATAATTCCAGCAATCACACTTATTTTTATTGCAATTCCATCTCTTAAAATTCTTTATATTATAGAAGAACTAATTAATCCATCAATTACAGTAAAAATTATAGGTCACCAATGATATTGAACATATGAATATTCAGATAAAAATAAAATTGAAATTGAATCATATATAATTAATAAACCCAAACAAAATGAATTTCGTCTATTAGAAGTTTCAAATCGAATAATTTTACCATTTTTAACTCAAACACGTTTAATTGTTTCCTCTTCTGATGTTATTCATTCATGAACTATTCAATCTTTAGGAGTAAAAATAGATGCTATCCCAGGACGATTAAATCAATCATCCATTATATTAAAAAAACCAGGAGTATTTTTTGGTCAATGTTCAGAAATTTGTGGTATAAACCATAGATTTATGCCAATTTCACTAGAAAGTATTAGAATGGAATCATTTATTAAATGAATGAAAACAAATAATTAATCTAATTAACTTTTTTCATTAAGTGACTGAAACGAAAGTAATGGTCTCTTAAACCAAATTATAGTATTTATCACATGCTCTTAATGAAAGAAGTTAATTTAAAAAAAAAAATAATTATTTGTCAAGTAAAATTTACAATTCTATAATATTGTACTTCTTGATTCCACAAATATCACCTGTATGATGAACCCCAATTCTATTTATAAGAGCTATCATAACTACACAAATTATAACTAATTTAGAATTTAATAAAAACAAAAATAAAATTAATAAAAATATTAAATTAGAAAAAATAAAAAAAATTAAAATTTTATGATAACAAGTTTATTTTCATCATTTGACCCCTCATCATCATTTTACCAACTAAATTGAACAATAATATTTTTACCTTCTATTGTTTTTCCAATAAACTTTTGAATAAAAAAATCACGTATTTTAATATTAAAAAATAAAATATTAAAAAAAATATCTAATGAATTTAATAATTCTACTAATCATAAAGAAATAATCTTCTTATCAACAAGAATTATAATATTTATTTTAATTAATAATTCAATAGGTCTATTTCCCTATATTTTTACAGCAACAAGCCATATTTCAATTTCTATATCTCTTTCCATTCCAATATGAATAACATTCATAATTTATGGATGAACAAAATTTTCAAACTCTATATTTAAGCACCTATTACCAACAGGTACTCCTTCAGCCATTATACCAATAATAATTATCATTGAAACAACTGGAAACTTAATTCGACCAATTTCACTATCAGTACGATTAACAGCAAACATAATTGCTGGACATCTATTAATAACTTTACTAGGAGACATAAATTCAATTAAAACAATTTTAATGATTATACCTATACAAATAATACTAATAACATTTGAATCAGCTATTTCAATCATTCAAGCATATGTATTTTCAACTTTAATTACTCTTTATTCTAGAGAAATTCCGTATGAAAAAAAATCACCCATTTCACTTAGTTACCAAAAGACCGTGACCTATTCTATCATCAATAAATTTATTAACAACAATGCTAGGATTAACATTATGAATATACAAAAAGAAAACCTTATTAATATTAATTGGATCAATTTTAACATTAATATGTGCAACTCTATGATGACGTGACGTCACACGAGAATCTACTTTTCAAGGAAACCATACTATTAAAGTAGTAAAAGGTATAAAAATAGGAATTATTATATTCATTATTTCAGAAGTAATATTCTTTTCATCATTTTTCTGAAGATTTTTTCATTCAAGTTTATCTCCATCAATTGAAATTGGAATAAATTGACCCCCAAAATCAATTAATTCATTTAATCCAATAGAAGTACCACTTCTAAACACGATTATTTTACTATCTTCAGGAGCTACAATTACATGGATACATCATAGAATACTTAATAATAAAATAAATCAATCAATTAAATCACTAACAATTACAATCTTATTAGGTCTATATTTTACAATTTTACAAAAATGAGAATATTCAGAATCCAGATTTACTATTTCAGACTCAATTTATGGATCAACATTCTTTATCTCAACAGGGTTTCATGGAATTCATGTAATTATTGGAACAATCTTCATATGTGTTATACTTATCCGAATAAAAAAATTACATTTTTCATTTTGTCATCATTTAGGACTAGAAGCAGCTATTTGATACTGACATTTTGTAGATATTGTTTGAATATTCTTATATATCTCAATTTACTGATGAGGTAAATAATTCTTTTAGTATAAAAAGTATAATTGATTTCCAATCAAAAGGTTAAGCTTTAAAAGAATAATCAAGATTATAATATCATTTTTAACAATTTTAATAATTTCAAGATTGTTATTCTGAATAACAACAATTATTTCAAAAAAAACAAAATTAAGACGAGAAAAAAATTCCCCTTTCGAATGTGGATTTAACTCAATTTCATCACCACGAAAATCTTTTTCTACACACTTTTTCTTAATTGCAACAATTTTCCTAATCTTTGATGTAGAAATTTCAATTATTTTACCAATTTACAATACCAAGCTATCAATTATCAAAGAATGATACTTAACATCAATCTTAATTATAATCATTTTAATCTTAGGACTATATCATGAATGAAAAAATGGAATACTAGAATGATCAAAATAAATTAAGGAATATAGTTAAATATAACAATTTCTTTGCAAGAAAAAAGTATTGATTATCAATTATTCTTAAAGTAAAGAAGTAAAATACAATTTAATTTCGACTTAAATTTAGAGAAAATCTCCTTACTTAATACAATTAATTGAAGCTAAAATTTGAAGCATTCCACTGTTAATGGAAAAATTGGTTATTACCCTATTAAAAGAATAAATAAAAGAAGCCGCTAACTATCTTTACAGTGTTAATTCACTTTATTCTTTATTTACATAGTTTAAAAAAAACATTATATTTTCAATATAAAAATAAATAAATTAATTTTTTGTAAATATTTTATCCAAAAGATATAATCTATCTTAACATTTTCAATGTTAAACTTTTAAAATTAAGCTATTTGGATTAACTAAATAACAAAAAAAAAAAAAAAAAAAAAAAAAAAAAAAGAAACCATATATAAATAAAATCTATTTAAAAAAAAAACTGTAAAAATTTCAGACAATCAATTTAAAAATCCTAAAAGACCACCAGTCAAAAAATATTCTAACCAACCATTGTCAACCAAATTCATACAAACTAAACTAAAAGAAAAAAAACGCCTTAAAAAAAAACTTGAAGAAAAATAATTCAAATAAAACATTGAACCAAAAAAAAAAGAAAAATAACTAAAAAAGTAAAAAATTATACCCCTAAATAAATTAAAACAAAAAAATAAAGAAAAAATCAATATGAATAAAGGAAAAATTTTAAAAAAAAAATCAACAAAAAAAATAAAATCAATAAATAATCAATACATTAAAGAGCCTAAAATTAAAGAAAAAAAATAAAGTATAATTATAGAAAAATTTATATAAAATCTATATTTAAATCTTAATAAAGGAAAAAAAAAAATATCACAATAAAATAAAAAATAAGATAAACGAATTGCATAAAAAAAAGTTAAACAAATAGAAAAAAAAAATAACAAAAAAATAAAATTTCTAGATTCAAATAAATAAAAAAGCTCTAAAACAAAATCCTTTGAATAAAATCCAGAAAAAAAAGGAAACCCACATAAACATAATAAAGAAATAAAAAAACAAGTAGAAACATATGGACACTGATTCAAAAGACCACCTATAAACCGAATATCTTGATTTCCTAAAAAACAATGAATATAATAACCAGAACAAAGAAAAAGTAAAGATTTAAAAATAGCATGAATAAGTAAATGAACAAAACACAAAGTTAAACAGCCCACAGAAAGGATAAAAAATATAAATCCTAACTGACTCAAAGTAGAAAAAGCAACAATCTTTTTTAAATCATTTTCTAAAAAAGCATTTAAACTGGAAAGAAATATAGTTAATAAAGAAATATATATTAAAAATCAAGTATTAAAATAATATAAATAATGATTGAAACGAATTAATAAAAAAATACCAGAAGTAACTAAGGTAGATGAATGAACCAAAGAAGAAACGGGGGTAGGAGCAGCCATAGCACAAGGTAACCAAAAAGAAAAAGGAAATTGAGCACTTTTAGTAAAAGAGGCCAAAATAATTAAATAAATAAATAAATTCAAATTTAAATCAAAAAAATCATTATATATAAAAATATGTCAACAACCAAAATTAAAAAATAAACCAATTGATAAAATTAAAAAAATATCTCCAAAACGATTGATTAATACTGTTAATAAGCCAGACACTAAACTTAAAGAATTTTGATAATAAATAACCAAACAATAAGAAACTAAGCCTAGTCCATCTCACCCTAAAAGTAAAGAAATTAAATCAGGAATTAAAATAAATAAAATTATTCTTAAAATAAACATAAACACAAAATAAAAAAAACGAATAAAATTCTTTTCACCTTCTATATAACCAATTCTATAAAGAAGTACACAACCAGAAATCAAAAAAACAAAAGATAAAAAAATTAAAGAAACTCAATCAAACAATACTAAAAAAGTAAAAATAAATCCATTCAAATCATAAAAAACCCATTCAAACAAAATAATTAAACCATTTTCATAAAAATAAATTCTAAAAAAAAAAAAAAAAAAAAAAAAAAAAAAAAAAAAAAAAAAAAAAAAAAAAAAAAACAATTTAATCTAAATAACACGGTTCCTCCTCAAAAAGATCTTTGAATTCACAAATCAAAATTTTTACTTAAACTAAAAGAACTAATTATATAAAAATTTTTAATTAAATATAAATTATAAAATATTAGATTAAAAAAAAAAATTTAAACCTAACATTATAAAAAATACAGGAAACCCATGAAAAAATAAAATTAAATATTCATGTGTAAAACAATAAGAACTAAATTTAATTAATCTTCTTGAATACCCATGTTGAGTTAAAAAAAAAATTCTTAATCTATAACAAGCAGAAAAAAATAAGATAAAAAATAAATATAAAGAAGAATAAAAACTTCAAGACAAACAACTAATTACAATTAAAATTTCAGAAAACAAATTAATTGAAGGAGGACAAGACATATTTATTACACAAAATATAAATCAAAAAAAAGATAATGAAGGTAAAATCCCAATTATACCTTTTAAAATAAAAAATCTTCGTCTTATAAATCGTCTGTAAACAATACCAACAAGAAAAAATAAACCAGAAGAAACAAATCCGTGACCAATTATTAAAATTAAAGAACCTAAAAATCCACAACTAGTTAAAGTAAATAAACCAACGATAACTAAAGATATATGACATACAGAAGAATAAGCAATTAATATCTTTAAATCTCTTTGTACTAAACAAATTAATCTTATAATTAAACATCCCCATAGACACAAACTAATAAATACGTAGCTATAACCAAAAATAAAACTGTAAATAAAATTTAATAAACGTATAAATCCATAACCACCTAACTTTAACAATACTCCAGCTAAAATTATTGAACCACCTACAGGTGCTTCTACATGAGCCCTAGGTAACCAAGAATGTAACCCAAATATAGGAAACTTAATTAAAAAAGAAAAAAGTAATATAAACATTAAAATATTTCTATCAAATTTAAAATCTAAAAAAAAAGAAAATCTCCCATTTAAACTTATTACATAAAAGATAATTAACAAAAAAGGAAATGAACCAAATAAAGTATAAAAAATTAAATAAAATCCTGCTCTTAAACGTTCAGGCTGATACCCTCAACCAAACAAAACTAAAAATACAGGCACTATTCTACCTTCAAAAAAAAAATAAAAATAAAAAAAATCTATAACTGAAAAAACTAAAACTAAAAAAATTAAAATTAAATTAACATATATAACATAAATAGTCTTAAAATCCAAATAAGAAGTTAATATAGATAAAGAAATTATTAAACAAATCCAAATTCTTAAGCAAATAAAATTAAAAGAAATGTAATCTATACCAAAAATATAAGAAATAAAGCAAAAATCAAAAAAAAAAAAATTTTTTAAAAAAAAAAAAAAAAAAAAAAAAAAAAGTCCATAGATATAATAAATAATATTATTAAACAATAAAGGGGTTATAAAAAACAAACATAAAATAAACTTTAACATAATCTTATTCTTATTAAATAATCAAATGAATTCCTTCGAACCAAAAAAACTATTATTGATAAACCTAATACACCTTCACAAACAGTAAAAACTAAAAAAATAATTCTAAAAAAATTTTCACTTAAAAAAAATATAAAATAATAATTACATAAACCAAATAAAGAAATAGATATAAATTCAACTATTAATAAAGATAGTAAAAAAAACTTTCGAACAAAAAATAATCCTACTATTCCAGAAAAAAATATTATTAAGAATGTAAACATTAGTTTTTTAAGTTTTTATAGTTTAAAAAGAACAATGATCTTGTAAATCATAAATAGAATAAATTTATAATTCTTAAAAACAACTTCAGTAAAGAAAATTTTCCCATCTATAGTCTCCAAAACTAATATTTTAATTAAACTACTTACTGAATATCAACTCTTATAACCCTAATTATAATTTTAACACCAATAATAAAACATCCACTATCATTAGGATTTTTACTTATTTTACAAACCACAATAATTTCAATAAATATATTTGTAAATCTGGAATCATCATGATATAGTTACATTTTATTTATTACAATTATTGGGGGAATAATAGTTATATTTATATACATAGCAAGAATTTCATCAAACGAAAAATTTAAAATAATAAATGTAAAAATAATTATATTTATAATAATTTTATTAACTTTAATAATTTCAATAAAAAATATAAATTTAATAGACAAAATAAGAATAAAAATAGAAGAAAAAAAAATATTTTTTATAGAGTTTCAAGAAACAAAAACAACATTTAAATTTTTCAATTTAAATAAAAGAAAAATTACAATTTTAATAATAATTACTCTACTAATTACAATAATTTCAGTTACTAATATTTCATCATCATTTGAAGGACCATTAAAAAAAACTTATGTTCACACCAAAACGAAAAAAAACATTTATCAACAACTTTCTTATTGATTTACCTTCCCCATCAAATATTTCAACTTGATGAAATTTTGGTTCACTTTTAGGTATATGCTTATTTATACAAATTATCACAGGTATTTTCTTGGCAATACACTATTCACCAAATATTTCTAATGCGTTTAAAAGAATTGTTCATATTATACGAGACGTAAATTATGGATGAATAATACGAAATATTCACGCCAACGGAGCCTCAATATTTTTTATCTTTATTTATTTACATACAGGTCGAGGACTATATTATGGATCATTCAAATTAAAAAAAACATGAATTTCAGGTACATTAATTTTGTTAACACTTATAGCAACAGCATTTATAGGATATGTATTACCCTGAGGACAAATATCATTTTGAGGAGCAACAGTAATTACAAACTTAATTTCTGCAATTCCTTACCTAGGAGAAAGATTAGTGCAATGAATTTGAGGAGGGTTTGCAGTTGATAACCCAACACTAAATCGATTTTTTACATTCCATTTTATTCTACCATTTGTTGTTTCAATAATAGTAATTATTCATTTAGTATTTCTTCACGAAACAGGTTCATCAAATCCACTTGGTTCAAAAAATAATATTGACAAAATCCCCTTTCATCCATATTTTACAATTAAAGATATTACGGGGTTTACTTTAGCCCTTTCTACATTCTCTTTAATTATTAATTTAAATCCATATTTATTAACAGATCCAGAAAATTTTTCAATAGCCAACCCAATAATTACTCCTATTCATATCCAGCCAGAATGATATTTCTTGTTTGCATATGCCATTTTACGATCTATCCCAAATAAATTAGGAGGAGTACTTGCACTAATAATATCAATTTTAATTCTTTTAGTTTTACCAATGACAATAAAAAATAAATTTCAAAGAAATATATTTTACCCTGCTAATAAAACACTGTTTTGAACATTAATTAACTCATTTCTTTTACTTACATGAATTGGTGCACGACCAGTAGAAGAACCTTACATTTTGACAGGACAAGTTTTAACAATCATATATTTTTTTATATTTTTAATGATACCAATAATTTCAAAAAAATGAGATAAGATTTAAAATAAGTTTAGTTAATTAGTTTAAATACAATTATATCTTGAAAATATAAAAAAGAATTAATTTTCTATTAACTTACAAACTTAGTTTTTTTAAATACTAAAAATAATGAAATATATATAAACTTTCAAACACACAAAATAAATTATTAAATTTAAAACTATTGGTAAGTAACTCCTTCAAGACAAATATATTAACTTGTCATAACGATAACGAGGAAAGGTAGAACGAATTCAAACAAAAGAAAAAATTATAAATAAAACCTTCAAAAAAAAAAAAAATCTTAAAGCATTTCTTCCAAAAAACAAAACTACTATTAAAAATCTTAAAAACATAATATTTGTATATTCAGACAAAAAAAATAAAGAAAATATAAATGATCTATACTCAACATTAAATCCAGAAACTAATTCAGATTCACCTTCAGAAAAATCATAAGGAGACCGATTTGTTTCAGCCAAACAACAAGAAAAAAAAACAAAAAATAAAGGGAAAAAACAAAAAAATATTCAAGAATAAATTTGAATAAGAACAAAGTCAATTAAACAAAATCTCTCAAAAAAAATTACTAAACACAAGATAATTAAAAAAAAACAAACTTCATAAGAAATTCTTTGAGCAATAGAACGTATTGCACCAAATATTGAATATATGGAATTTGAACATCATCCAGAAATTATAATAATATATACTCCTAATCCAGAACAACATAAAAAAAATAATAAACCAAAAAAAAATCTAACAAAATTAAAAAAAAAAGGATATAAAAATCAAAATATTAAAGAAATTGTTAAACCAAAAAGAGGAACAATAAAATAAATTATATAATTACTAAAATTTACAAAATAAAACTCCTTAGAAAATAACTTTAAGGCATCAGAAAAAGGTTGAAATAAACCCAAATATCCAACTTTATTAGGACCTTTACGAAATTGAACATAACCTAGAATTTTACGCTCAAATAAAGTAAAAAAAGCCACTCCTAATAAAATAAAAATTATTAAAAAAATTAATCTTAAAATAAACACTTATTGAATGTAAATCTTACATTTTTAAATTCTAAATTTAAAGCACTAATCTGCCAATTCAACAAATAAATATTACAATTTAAAAGTCCTTTCGTACTAATTAAAAATAAATGAAGATAGAAACCAACCTGGCTCACGCCGGTCTGAACTCAGATCATGTAATTTTTTAAAGGTCGAACAGACCTAAAATTGTAAAACCTACCCCACAACTTTAAATTAATCCAACATCGAGGTCGCAATCATATTTATTGATTAGAACTCTCCAAATATATTACGCTGTTATCCCTAAGGTATCTTTTTCTTATTATCCAAAAAAATATAAGGATCAAAAAAACCAAAAAAAATTGTAAATAAAAATTAAAGTTTAAAATTTTAACTGTCACCCCAACAAAAAAATTATTTCTTTATTTTAAATAAAACAACCTAAAAAAAAAATAAAACTAATTTTTAAGATCTATAGGGTCTTATCGTCACTCAAAAAAATTTGATCTTTTTAAATCAAAAATAAAATTCAATTAAATTAATTAAATAAAGTTATTTTTTCATCAAACCATTCATTCTAGACCTCAATTAAAAGACTAATTATTATGCTACCTTAGCACAGTTAAAATACCGCGGCTGTTAAATAATAATCACCGAGCAGGACCGACTTAAAATAAAATCTTAAAGACATGTTTTTGTTAAACAGGTGAAAAATAAATTTTGCCGAGTTCATATAATTAATTTTGTAAAATTACTAATTTAATCATTATTAATAAAAAAAAAATTAACTCTAAAAAACTAATAAAAAAATAAATTTAATTGAAAAAATATACTTAAATTTTTTACAAACTTTAATAATGACAAATTCTAAACCTAAAAAAAATATATTTACATAATAATTATAAAAAAAAAACGAGATTATCCCCATTTATATTAGAACCCAAAATAAATTTTATAAAATAATAAATTAAAAAGAAATCCTTAATTTTATTAAAATCTTAGTTAACTAGATATAAATTCAAACGAAATTTCATTTCAAAACTAAATTAACTTTTTATATTTAATTATTAAACAAAAAAAAACAAATTAATCTAAATCATGAATATTCGAGAAAATAAAATATATTAAAAAAATAAATTAACCCTGATACAAAAGGTACTATAAAAAAATATTCTTCTTTTTAAAAAAATCATTAACCTTTACAGTAAAATTAACTAAAGAAAATATAATTTATTAAAAATATTAATAAACAAAAAAAAATTAAATTTATTAAACCCATTAATAAAAAAAATATCCAAACAAATAATTTAATCAGAAATAATCAAATTAATGATTAAAATTTTATTGTAAATAAAAAAAAAAATCTGTTCTAGATACACTTTCCAGTACATCTACTTTGTTACGACTTGTCCCAATTTATGGGAATGACGGGCGATATGTACATTAATAAGAGCTTAATTCAAAAATTTTAATAAAATAAATTACTTTTAAATCCAAATTTAAACTTAATATAAATTAAATTATCGAAAAAAAAATATTATTGTAACCCATAATAACCTAAATATAATTGCACCTTGACCTAACATAAATATTTACATATAAAAAGAAAATAAATTTTCATTACACTCAACGACAGAGATATACAAAACAATAAATTTAAGGTAAAATTAATCGTGGACTATCATTTAAATTACAGGTTCCTCTAAAAAGATTTAAAAACCGCCAGATCTTTTAAATTTTATAAAAAAATTACTAACTGAATATATTTTTAATTAACTAAAATAACAGGGTATCTAATCCTGGTCTAATAAATAGATTAAACAAATAAATATATATATATAAAATTAATAAATTTCACCTAAATTAAAAAACTTTTATTAAATAAACTGTAAATCCAAAAAAAAATTGACTTAAACATGAAATATAACCGCGAATGCTGGCATAACATTTTCCTGTTTTAATAAAAATTTATCAAATTAAAAAATTAATGTAAATTAAAATCAATTACTGAAAATAAAAATCTAATCATTAAGAAAACAATAATTTTCAAAAAAGTTACATGCAAAAAATTATTAAAGCCAACTATAAAAACTAAAATCAAACTCTTTCAACAAACAAAACTTGTTGTGGTACATTAATCTTTCCTCACCTATGATACTTTACTACCACTGTCATTAACATAGATCCAAGATTAACTGAACCAAATTAACCAAATCAATTTTTTTACTACCAGATAATTACAAATTTAGCCCCCACTAAACTCATAAACTAATATTTTTGATTCTCAACAAACAAAACTTGTTGCGGTACACTAATAAATATTTAATTATAATAACATGTATATAAATATTTTAATTAATGTATATAAGTATATTATATAATAATTTTAATAAATTATATTTAATATTTATTTTAATATAAAAATTTAATTACATAAGCAAGTTTTTTTTTTTTTTTTTTTTTTTTTTTAATTATACATCTTAATTTAAAATAAAATTATGTTTGTATATAAATTTATTAATAATTATAAGTATAATCATTATTTAATTAATTTATCTTATTTATTTAAATAATATTAATCTAATTAATAATATAAAATAATTTATATTTAAAATAGATAAATGTTTAATTATTTATAATATGAGAGAAGTGTTTAGGTGTTTAAATAATTTATATTATAATATTGAACTATATTTTATGCAGTTTACATTTAAATAACTATTATACTATTAAATAAATTTATTATATAATATATAATAAATATTTATTATTAATTAAATAATTTAAATTAATATAAATATTTTTAAATATATACATATATATATATATATTAATAATAATATAATTATATAAAATAAAATAACTATTAATTAAATATATTAATATATGTATAAATATATAATATATATATATATATAAATATATTATTAAATTTAAAATATTTATATATATTCTTTATTTTTTTATTAGTATAATAATAATTATGACTTTATTATTATTAATAAAATATTTTATTATAAAAAACAAGATTTTAAAAATAAGAATACAAAAAATTGATTCAACTAAAATAAAAAATTTTATTTTTCAACTTTTTCCCAAATAATTGATAAAATTTCACATTTTTTGACAGTTTTTACCAAAAAATTCAAGTTTTTTCCAAATTTTAAATTATTAATTTTGAAAAAAAAATTGAATAAATATTAACTAAATATTTTATCTTAATAGTAAAATATTGTCACGTGTTATTTTTATTTACGTAAAATGTTA